TACACTATCATAATCAACTATACCGAATGATTTATCCTATTACATTATATCACCGTGGGCGGATAGCGGGAATCGAACCCGCATCTTCTCCTTGGCAAAGAGAAATTTTACCATTCGACCATATCCGCATTTTATTCGCTTCTGGATATGCACGTCTATGCCATCACCTATATGATATACCATGTCTGGATCATATTTGTGCAGGTCCGTATACTACCTCTTCAGGACGATTCGAACAGTTCAAATGATCGTTCGAATTCTATTATATTAGATTAGAATCCTCGAATATGCTCTATTATAGATATGAATAGTATGAATAGAATTCTCTAATATAACGAATTCTATATTCCATAACATATATGACCCGTATAATTAATATATTTAATATGATAAAATATGTTAGAATAGATTGATTTTCAATGTTAGAATGAATAATATATATTCTATATATTTCCATATAACAATATATATATTAATATATAGAAATGTAATATACACATTCTGTATAAATAATAAATAGAATAATAATAGAGAATATATTAGAATATTCTATATTAGATTCGAATTTTGAATATTTGATATTACAATATTCTATATTGTAATAGAATAAAAAAATCAATATTTGAAACTAAAAAAATAACATAATTCAATTGAATTCATTTTTTTCATTCAAAAGGTTTGACTTTTACCCCTCCCCCCATTTTTTTTTTTCATTTTCGAGATTCTATTTATTTTAGTTTTAGTTCATTTTTATATGTTATGTTATGTCTCACAACCCGAAGGGATTCGAGGGAGGGGCCATTTTGCGAGTCGGGAATACTAAATAGGTTCAAGAGATAAGAGAATTTAGGATAGCCACTAGAAAGACTAATCCAATCCATAATGATGTACCGGAAAATATAACATTTTTTTTACTTGACCAACCATCAGGAGAAGCAAATACAACAGGTACACTAATCAATAAGATTGATGAAGTAGCAATTAATGCAAAAACAGCCAATTGGAAAACAATAGTCATGCTTCTAATCCTCCAAGCTACAACAAATGAACTATACCATTTGATCCCTCTCTCCGCCATAAAATTGTAAAAAAAAATGCATCATGGAGGGATTTGACTATGAACCATTGATCCTGTAGGACTTCCGGCACTTTACTCATACATAGAGTCTAGCTAGGAGAAATTGTAATTTACTTCACAGACAAACAGGTATGCTAAATCATGCATATATCGATATGTAAAGAATATACGGATAGATCGATTCAAATGTGGATTCGATCCCAGAATGTATCTACAGATAGTGATGGTTTCAACTTATATGGCCACGCTCTATTCGGGGTAATACAACGAAAAGAAAATGGAGATTCTCTTTTGGAGAGATGGCCGAGTGGTTGATAGCTCCGGTCTTGAAAACCGGTATAGTTCTGAACAACGAACTATCGAGGGTTCGAATCCCTCTCTCTCCTTTTGCTCGTTGAATCTATTTGTTCTAATCTATTTGTTTTGCAAAACAAATAGATTAGAACAAATAGATTAGATAGAAATGAGTTGAAAAAAAAAAGAAAAAGAAGACTTGTTAAGTATGACCTGATCCCAACCCCAATATGTATGATGGAATCATCATCATTCCTACTTCAGGCATTTGATCTTCTGTCTCAGTTAAGAGGGGTCATGAAAAGAACAGGTTCCAAATCACGATCAATTCCTTTTTCAAAACCTGCTGCAGCTGCACGAGCCCTTCCCGCATGCCACAAATGACCTACGAATAGGAAGAATCCTAGAACAAAATGAGAGGTCGCTAACCAACTTCTAGGAGAAACATAATTGACTGCATTGATCTCGGTAGCTACACCGCCCACAGAATTTAAAGAACCTAAAGGAGCGTGAGTCATATATTCCGCGGAACGCCGTTCTTGCCAAGGTTGTATGTCTTTTTTCAGCCTACTCAAGTCCAAACCATTGGGACCCCTTAGAGGTTCCAACCAAGGAGCACGTAGATCCCAAAAACGCATAGTTTCTCCTCCAAAAATGATCTCCCCAGTCGGAGAACGCATTAGGTATTTACCTAAACCGGTAGGTCCTTGCGCAGATCCCACGTTAGCCCCAAGACGTTGGTCTCTAACTAGAAAAGTGAATGCTTGAGCTTGAGAAGCTTCTGGACCCGTGGGGCCGTAAAACTCACTAGGATAAGCGGTATTATTGAACCAGACAAAGCAACAAGCGATGAAACCAAAAACGGATAAAGCACCTAAACTATAAGACAGGTAAGCCTCCCCCGACCATACAAGTGCTCGGCGAGCCCATGCAAAAGGTTTGGTTAAGATATGCCAGATTCCGCCAAGTATACAAATAGAACCTAACCATACATGCCCTCCAATTATATCTTCTAAATCGTCCACACTAACAATCCACCCCTCTCCCCCAAAAGGGGATTTTAGTAAATAACCAAATATAACACTTGGGCTAAGGGTCAAGTTGGTAATTTTTCTTACATCTCCTCCC